GCTAGCGTAGCTTAATACAAAGCATAACACTGAAGCTGTTAAGATGGGCCCTGAGAAGCTCCGCATGCATAAGGGCATGGTCCCGACCTTATTGTTAGCTTTATCCCAACTTACACATGCAAGTCTCCGCAGCCCCGTGAGTATGCCCTTAATCCCCTGCCCGGGGACGAGGAGCGGGTATCAGGCACAAACTTTTAGCCCAGGACGCCTGGCCAAGCCACACCCCCAAGGGAATTCAGCAGTGATAAATATTAAGCCATAAGTGAAAACTTGACTTAGTCAGGGCTAAGAGGGCCGGTAAAACTCGTGCCAGCCACCGCGGTTAAACGAGAGGCCCTAGTTAACAATACAACGGCGTAAAGGGTGGTTAAGGAGTGCAAAACAATAAAGCCGAATGGCCCTTTGGCTGTCATACGCTTCTAGGTGTCCGAAGCCCAACATACGAAAGTAGCTTTAGCAAAATCCACCTGACCCCACGAAAGCTGAGAAACAAACTGGGATTAGATACCCCACTATGCTCAGCCATAAACCTAGACGTCCAACTACAATTAGACGTCCGCCCGGGTACTACGAGCATTAGCTTGAAACCCAAAGGACCTGACGGTGCCTTAGACCCCCCTAGAGGAGCCTGTTCTAGAACCGATAACCCTCGTTAAACCTCACCACTTCTAGCCACCCCAGCCTATATACCGCCGTCGTCAGCTTACCCTGTGAAGGCAATAAAAGTAAGCAAAATGGGCACAACCCAGAACGTCAGGTCGAGGTGTAGCGTACGAAGCGGGAAGAAATGGGCTACATTTTCTATAATAGAATACTACGGACATGCAACATGAAATAGTGCTTGAAGGAGGATTTAGTAGTAAAAAGGAAGCAGCGTGTCCTTTTGAACCCGGCTCTGAGGCGCGTACACACCGCCCGTCACTCTCCCCTGTCAAATTGCAATAAGAATATTTAATGCCAAAGCACTGACAAGGGGAGGCAAGTCGTAACATGGTAAGTGTACCGGAAGGTGCACTTGGATTAATTCAGGGTGTGGCTGAGTTAGCCAAGCATCTCACTTACACCGAGAAGACATCCATGCAAATTGGATTACCCTGAGCCAAACAGCTAGCTTAGCCATCAATATAATTCAACAATGTTCATAACAAAACATGGCCCAATATTATAAACTAAACCATTTTTTTACCTAAGTACGGGAGACGGAAAAGGTCCATTATAAAGCAATAGAAAAAGTACCGCAAGGGAAAGCTGAAAGAGAAATGAAACAACCCATATAAGCACTGAAAAACAAAGACTAAACCTTGTACCTTTTGCATCATGATTTAGCCAGCACCCTCAAGCAAAGAGACCTTTAGTTTGGATCCCCGAAACCAGGTGAGCTACCCCGAGACAGCCTATATTATTTAGGGCTAACCCGTCTCTGTGGCAAAAGAGTGGGAGGAGCTCCGGGTAGAAGTGACAGACCTACCGAACCTGGTGATAGCTGGTTATCTGAGAAGTGGATAGAAGTTCAGCCTCATGTACCCCAAGTCAAGGAAGATATTATTAAGATACTAAGGGAAACATATGAGAGTTAGTTAAAAGGGGTACAGCCCTTTTAACAAAGGATACAACCTTCTACAGGAGGATAAAGATCATAATATATAAAATATACTGTTTTAGTGGGCCTGAAAGCAGCCACCTAATTAGAAAGCGTTAAAGCTCGGACAGACGGAAGTTTATTATACCGATAAAAAATCTTACTCCCCTAATTATATCAGATTAACCCATGCCTACATGGAAGAAATTATGCTAAAATGAGTAACAAGAAGACCTGCTCTTCTCCTGGCACAAGTGTAAACCAGATCGGACAAGCCGCTGGAACTTAACGAACCCAACCCAAGAGGGTAATGTGAACAATAGAGGACCCCAAGAAGAACTCACAACAAAGCATCGTTAACCCCACACTGGAGTGCTGTTTTTAAAGGAAAGACTAAAAGAAAGGGAAGGAACTCGGCAAACACAAGCCTCGCCTGTTTACCAAAAACATCGCCTCCTGCAACTAAATTGAGTATAGGAGGTCCAGCCTGCCCAGTGACTACGGGTTCAACGGCCGCGGTATTTTGACCGTGCAAAGGTAGCGCAATCACTTGTCTCTTAAATAGAGACCTGTATGAACGGCTAGACGAGGGCTTAACTGTCTCCCCCCTCCAGTCAGTGAAATTGATCTATCCGTGCAGAAGCGGGTATAACTATACAAGACGAGAAGACCCTTTGGAGCTTAAGGTACAAATTTAGCCACGTTAAACAACTCTATAGAAAGTAAGAACTTAGTGGACAGTGACATTTTACCTTCGGTTGGGGCGACCACGGAGGAAAAACAAGCCTCCGAGTGGACTGGGCCAAATCCCTAAAGCTAATAGGAACACCTATAAGCCGCAGAATTTCTGACCAAAAATGATCCGGCAAAAGTCGATCAACGAACCAAGTTACCCTAGGGATAACAGCGCAATCCCCTCCCAGAGGCCATATCGACGAGGGGGTTTACGACCTCGATGTTGGATCAGGACATCCTAATGGTGCAGCCGCTATTAAGGGTTCGTTTGTTCAACGATTAAAGTCCTACGTGATCTGAGTTCAGACCGGAGTAATCCAGGTCAGTTTCTATCTGTAACGCTACTTTTCCTAGTACGAAAGGATTGGAAAAGCGGGGCCCATACTTAGAGCACGCCCCGCCCCTAATTAATGAAAACAAATAAATTGAGTAAAGGGAGGGCCTAAACCCCCGCCGCCCAAGAGAAGGGCATACTGGGGTGGCAGAGCATGGTAAATTGCGAAAGGTCTAAGCCCTTTAAATCAGAGGTTCAAATCCTCTTCCCAGTTTATGATAAACACTCTAATTAGCCACCTAATTAACCCACTGGCCTACATTGTGCCAGTACTACTAGCCGTAGCCTTCCTGACCCTCCTTGAGCGAAAAGTACTAGGGTATATACAGCTACGAAAGGGGCCTAACGTAGTGGGGCCCTATGGGCTACTACAACCCATTGCCGACGGACTAAAACTATTTATTAAAGAGCCCATCCGCCCTTCTACATCATCCCCCTTTCTATTCCTAGCTACCCCCATTCTTGCACTAACACTTGCAATAGCGCTATGAGCCCCTATGCCAATGCCCCACCCTGTAATTGACCTTAACTTAGGGGTTCTATTTATTCTGGCCCTATCTAGTCTCGCAGTATATTCTATTCTTGGCTCAGGCTGAGCATCAAATTCAAAATACGCGCTAATTGGAGCCCTACGGGCGGTCGCCCAAACAATCTCATATGAAGTAAGCCTCGGACTTATCCTCCTTTCAGTAATTATCTTCTCTGGTGGCTATACCCTCCAAACGTTTAATATCGCACAAGAAAGCATTTGACTACTAGCCCCGGCATGGCCACTAGCCGCAATGTGATACATTTCAACACTAGCGGAAACCAACCGTGCACCATTTGATCTTACGGAAGGAGAATCGGAGCTTGTGTCGGGTTTTAATGTAGAATATGCAGGTGGCCCCTTCGCACTATTTTTCCTGGCCGAATATGCAAACATCTTGTTAATAAATACCCTATCCGCCGTGCTATTTATAGGGACATCATATTTTCCACACATACCAGAATTAATAACAATTGGCCTCATAACTAAAGCGGCGCTACTATCAGTAATGTTCTTATGAGTTCGGGCTTCCTACCCACGATTCCGATACGACCAACTTATGCACCTAGTATGGAAAAATTTTCTTCCTCTGACATTAGCCCTTGTCTTATGACACGTTTCTCTCCCGATTTCGCTAGCGGGTCTCCCCCCACAATTCTAACTTGGGAACTGTGCCCGAATGCCTAGGGACCACTTTGATAGAGTGGCTAATAGGGGTTAAAATCCCCTCAGTTCTTAGAAAGAAGGGGGTCGAACCCATACTCAAGAGATCAAAACTCTTAGTGCTTCCGCTACACCACTTTCTAAGATGGGGTCAGCTAACTAAGCTTTCGGGCCCATACCCCGGACATGACGGTTAAAATCCCTCCTCCATCAATGAATCCTTACGTACTTACGACGCTACTGTCCAGCCTAGGCTTAGGGACCACCTTAACCTTTGCTAGCTCACACTGATTACTGGCTTGAATAGGACTAGAGATTAATACCCTAGCAATTATTCCTCTCATAGCACAACATCACCACCCCCGAGCAGTAGAGGCTACCACAAAATATTTCTTAACCCAAGCAACTGCGGCCGCAATAATTCTGTTTGCAAGCACAACAAACGCCTGGACCGCAGGAGTATGGGACATTAACAATATGTCGAACCCCATTGCCACAGCAATAATTATCGCCGCCTTGGCACTTAAAATTGGACTAGCCCCTATACACTTCTGAATACCCGAAGTTCTCCAAGGATTAGATCTTTTAACAGGCCTAATCTTGTCGACGTGACAGAAACTTGCTCCCCTTGCCCTCATTATCCAAACAGCCCAAGCGATTGATCCCCTATTGCTCACGGTCCTCGGATTATTATCTACGTTAGTAGGTGGCTGAGGCGGCTTGAATCAAACCCAACTCCGAAAGATCTTGGCCTATTCCTCAATTGCACATATAGGGTGAATAATTATTGTTCTTCAGTACGCGCCCCAACTTACCCTCCTCGCACTATTAACATATGTTATTATAACATCCGCCGCCTTCCTTACCCTAAAAATTTCATCTACAACAAAAATTAGCACCCTCGCAGTCACCTGGTCAAAGAGCCCTGTCCTAACAGCAACCACTGCCCTAGTCCTACTCTCATTAGGGGGGCTTCCTCCACTGACAGGATTTATACCAAAGTGGTTAATCTTACAGGAATTGACAAAACAACACCTCCCTCTCACTGCCACCATTATAGCACTTGCCGCACTCCTTAGTCTATACTTCTACTTACGACTTTGTTACGCAATAACACTTACCATCTCCCCTAATACTGTCAGCTCAACCACTCCTTGGCGGATTCAAACAACCCAGGCCTCCCTCCCCCTGGCCCTATCCACCACCCTGGCCCTCGGCCTTCTTCCTATGGCCCCAGCTATTCTGATACTGATTACCTAGGGGCTTAGGATAGCATTAGACCAAGAGCCTTCAAAGCTCTAAGCAGAAGTGAAAATCTTATAGTCCCTGATAAGACCTACAAGAGTCTATCTTGCATTTTCTGATTGCAAATCAAATGTTTTTGTTAAACTAAGGCCTTTCTAGATGGGAAGGCCTCGATCCTACAAACTCTTAGTTAACAGCTAAGCGCTCAAGCCAGCGAGCATCCACCTACTTTTCCCGCCGCGGCCTAACAAGGCGGGAAAAGCCCCGGCAGGGTATTACTCTGCGTCTCTGGATTTGCAATCCGGCATGATTCTTCACCACGAGGCTGTGATAGGGAGAGGACTTAAACCTCTGTCTTCGGGGCTACAACCCGCCGCCTGCACACTCGGCTACCCTACCTGTGGCAATTACACGCTGATTCTTTTCTACAAACCACAAAGACATTGGTACCCTTTATCTTGTATTTGGTGCCTGAGCAGGAATAGTGGGAACCGCTTTAAGCCTCCTCATTCGAGCCGAATTAAGCCAACCCGGGTCACTCCTAGGTGATGACCAAATTTATAACGTTATTGTTACTGCCCACGCCTTCGTAATAATTTTCTTTATAGTAATGCCAATTCTTATTGGGGGATTCGGAAACTGACTCGTGCCCCTAATAATTGGTGCACCCGACATAGCATTTCCCCGGATAAATAACATAAGCTTCTGACTTTTACCCCCATCATTCCTCCTTCTCCTAGCCTCTTCTGGTGTTGAGGCCGGGGCCGGAACAGGGTGAACAGTATACCCCCCGCTCGCGGGTAATCTAGCCCATGCAGGGGCATCANTAGACCTAACAATTTTCTCCCTACACCTAGCAGGTGTCTCATCAATTTTAGGGGCAGTAAATTTTATTACCACAATTATTAACATAAAACCCCCAGCTATCTCCCAATACCAAACTCCTCTCTTCGTCTGAGCCGTGCTTGTAACAGCCGTTCTTCTTCTTCTATCACTACCAGTGCTGGCTGCCGGAATTACAATGCTTCTTACAGACCGTAATCTCAACACCACATTCTTTGACCCAGCAGGAGGGGGAGACCCAATTTTATACCAGCACTTATTTTGATTCTTTGGTCATCCAGAAGTTTATATTCTTATTTTACCGGGGTTTGGCATTATTTCACATGTTGTAGCCTATTACGCTGGTAAAAAAGAACCATTTGGCTATATAGGAATGGTCTGAGCTATAATGGCCATTGGTCTTCTTGGGTTTATCGTCTGAGCCCACCACATATTTACTGTTGGCATGGACGTAGACACCCGTGCCTATTTTACATCTGCAACAATAATTATTGCTATCCCAACCGGGGTGAAAGTGTTTAGCTGACTTGCCACGCTGCACGGCGGCTCCATTAAATGAGAAACCCCGATATTATGGGCCCTGGGATTTATTTTCCTTTTTACAGTGGGCGGACTAACAGGAATTGTTCTAGCTAATTCATCACTTGACATTGTTCTTCATGATACATACTACGTAGTTGCCCACTTCCACTATGTTCTATCAATAGGCGCTGTATTCGCTATCATAGCAGCTTTTGTTCACTGATTTCCGCTATTTTCGGGATACACTCTAAATGACACCTGAACAAAAATTCACTTTGCAGTAATGTTCATTGGTGTAAACCTCACATTCTTTCCGCAACACTTCCTAGGCCTAGCAGGAATACCACGACGGTACTCTGACTACCCGGACGCCTATGCCCTATGAAACACTGTCTCATCTATCGGGTCACTTATTTCTTTAGTAGCAGTAATTATATTCCTATTTATTTTATGAGAAGCCTTTGCCGCCAAACGAGAAGTATCCTCAGTAGAGTTAACTATAACAAATGTAGAATGACTCCACGGCTGTCCCCCACCATATCACACATTTGAGGAACCAGCATTTGTCCAAGTTCAATCAAACTAACGAGAAAGGGAGGAATTGAACCCCCATGTACTGGTTTCAAGCCAGTCACATAACCACTCTGTCACTTTCTTCTGAGACATTAGTAAAATATGAATTACACCACCTTGTCAAGGTGGAATTGCTGGTTAGACCCCAGCATGTCTTATAACAAATTTAATGGCACATCCCACACAACTAGGATTCCAAGACGCGGCATCACCCGTTATAGAAGAACTTCTTCACTTTCATGACCACGCCCTAATAATTGTATTTCTAATTAGCACCTTGGTACTTTATATTATTGTTGCAATGGTCTCGACTAAACTTACTAATAAATATATTCTAGATTCCCAAGAAATCGAAATTGTATGAACAGTTTTACCGGCTGTTATTCTGGTTTTAATCGCCCTTCCCTCCCTTCGAATTTTATATCTTATAGATGAAATCAATGATCCCCACCTAACAATTAAAGCTATGGGACACCAATGATACTGAAGCTACGAATATACAGATTATGAAGACCTTGGGTTTGACTCCTATATAATCCCAACCCAAGACCTTACACCAGGTCAATTTCGGCTCCTAGAAACAGATCACCGAATAGTAGTCCCAATAGAATCGCCGGTTCGTGTATTAGTGTCAGCTGAAGATGTATTACACTCTTGAGCCGTCCCATCTCTAGGTGTAAAAATGGATGCGGTACCCGGACGATTAAATCAAACTGCCTTTATTGCCTCACGCCCAGGCGTATTTTATGGTCAATGCTCTGAAATTTGTGGCGCCAATCACAGCTTTATACCTATTGTCGTTGAAGCTGTCCCACTAGAACACTTTGAAAGTTGATCCTCACTAATACTAGAAGACGCCTCACTAGAAAGCTAATTATTGGACAAAGCGTTGGCCTTTTAAGCCAAAGTTTGGTGACTCCCGACCACCTCTAGTGATATGCCCCAACTCAACCCCAACCCCTGATTCGCAATCCTAGTATTTACATGAATCATTTTCCTCACTGTTATTCCAACCAAAGTTCTAGGTCACCTCGCACTTAATGAACCAATCCCAATAAGTGAAGAAAAACACAAGACAGAATCCTGAAACTGACCATGATAGTAAGCTTTTTTGACCAATTTGCAAGCCCATCCTTTCTAGGCATTCCTCTTATTGCCATCGCAATTGCACTGCCATGGGTTCTATTCCCTACTCCCCCATCACGGTGAATAAATAACCGCCTTATTACTATTCAAACCTGATTTATTAATCGATTTACTAATCAACTAATATTGCCCCTAAATGCGGGCGGACATAAGTGAGCACTTCTTTTGGCCTCCTTAATAGTATTCCTAATTACAATTAACATATTAGGCCTTTTACCATATACTTTTACCCCTACAACTCAACTTTCACTAAATATAGGACTTGCTGTACCACTATGACTTGCCACGGTAATCATCGGTATGCGAAATCAACCAACAGTCGCCCTCGGCCACCTGTTGCCAGAAGGTACCCCAATCCCACTAATTCCTGTACTAATTATCATCGAAACAATTAGTCTATTTATTCGTCCACTAGCCTTAGGGGTCCGACTTACAGCCAATTTAACAGCAGGTCACCTATTAATTCAACTCATTGCCACCGCTGTGTTTGTTCTAATGCCTATAATACCAACAGTAGCTATTCTAACCGCCGCCGTCCTTTTCCTGCTAACACTTCTAGAAGTTGCCGTAGCAATAATTCAAGCATACGTATTTGTACTGCTTTTAAGCCTCTATCTACAGGAAAACGTCTAATGGCCCACCAAGCACATGCATATCACATGGTTGATCCAAGCCCATGACCACTAACCGGAGCCGTCGGCGCCCTACTAATAACATCCGGCCTAGCAATCTGGTTTCACTTCCACTCAATAACACTAATAACCCTTGGCCTAATTCTTCTACTTCTCACAATATTCCAATGATGACGTGACATCATTCGAGAAGGAACCTTTCAAGGCCACCACACGCCACCAGTACAGAAGGGGCTACGCTACGGAATAATTCTATTTATTACCTCCGAAGTATTCTTCTTCTTGGGCTTCTTTTGAGCCTTTTATCATTCAAGCCTAGCACCAACACCTGAATTAGGCGGGTGCTGACCACCCACAGGGGTTATTACACTAGACCCGTTCGAAGTTCCTCTCCTTAACACCGCCGTATTATTAGCATCTGGGGTAACAGTCACCTGAGCCCATCACAGTATCATAGAGGGCGAACGAAAACAGGCGATTCAATCCTTAGCACTCACAATTCTTCTAGGCCTTTATTTTACTGCCCTTCAAGCCATAGAATATTACGAAGCGCCCTTTACGATTGCAGACGGGGTATACGGCTCTACATTTTTCGTGGCCACAGGTTTCCACGGGCTACATGTTATTATTGGCTCAACTTTCCTGGCCGTATGTCTCCTCCGCCAAATTCAATACCACTTCACTTCCGAACACCACTTCGGCTTTGAGGCCGCAGCCTGATACTGACATTTCGTCGACGTAGTCTGACTATTCCTTTACGTATCCATCTACTGATGAGGCTCATATCTTTCTAGTATTAAAGTTAGTACAAGTGACTTCCAATCATTTAGTCTTGGTTAAATCCCAAGGAAAGATAATGAACCTAATTACAACTATCTTTGCTATTACGATGGCACTATCATCTGTTTTAGCATTTGTATCCTTCTGACTGCCGCAAATAAACCCGGACGCAAAGAAACTCTCGCCCTATGAGTGTGGGTTTGACCCGCTAGGCTCCGCCCGACTGCCTTTTTCATTACGATTCTTCCTCGTAGCAATTCTCTTTCTATTATTTGACCTGGAAATTGCACTTCTCCTCCCCCTCCCCTGGGGAGACCAACTTCTTAACCCTGCCGGAACCTTCTTTTGAGCCACTACAGTTTTGATACTATTAACCCTCGGATTGATCTACGAATGAACCCAAGGAGGTCTGGAGTGAGCAGAATAGGGAGTTAGTCCAAGAAAGACCTCTGATTTCGGCTCAGAAAATTATGGTTAAAATCCATAACACCCTTATGACGCCAGTACATTTTAGCTTTAGCTCAGCCTTTGTTTTAGGGCTCATAGGGCTCGCATTCCACCGCACACACCTCCTTTCTGCATTATTATGCTTGGAAGGAATAATACTGTCGCTATTTATTGCGCTAGCCCTATGAACATTACAGTTTGAATCAACAAGCTTCTCCACCGCCCCCATGTTGCTTCTAGCTTTTTCCGCCTGTGAGGCAAGCACAGGCCTTGCACTCCTGGTAGCCACGGCCCGTACTCACGGCACCGACCGCCTACAAAATCTTAATCTTCTACAATGCTAAAAGTATTAATCCCCACAATTATGTTATTTCCAACAATTTGATTGACCTCCCCTAAATGATTATGAACCGCCACTACAGCCCACGGTCTTTCGATTGCTCTTACTAGTCTTGTATGACTAAAATGGACATCAGAAACCGGATGATCCGCATCCAACCTATATTTAGCCACAGACCCTCTATCTACACCGCTTTTAGTACTAACATGCTGGCTCCTCCCCTTAATAATTCTAGCGAGTCAAAATCATATTAATTCGGAACCAATCAGTCGACAACGTCTCTATATTGTTCTTCTCACCTCACTTCAAACATTCCTAATTATAGCATTCGGTGCCACCGAAATTATCATATTTTACATCATGTTTGAAGCCGCACTTATTCCGACTCTGATTATTATTACCCGATGAGGTAATCAAACTGAACGCCTCAGCGCGGGAACATATTTCCTGTTTTACACCCTAGCAGGATCCCTCCCTCTTTTAGTTGCACTTCTCCTACTTCAACAATCTACTGGGACCTTATCCATATTAGTGATTCAATACGCCCAGCCACTATTATTGGTCTCTTGGGGCCATAAAATCTGATGAGCAGGCTGCTTGGTCGCCTTCCTAGTAAAAATGCCCCTATATGGAGTACACCTATGACTACCTAAAGCACACGTAGAAGCCCCTATTGCAGGATCCATAGTTCTAGCAGCTGTACTTCTTAAGCTTGGCGGATACGGAATAATACGAATAATAATTATACTAGACCCACTCTCTAAAGAATTAATTTACCCCTTTATTATCCTGGCATTATGAGGTATCATTATGACAGGATCCATTTGTCTACGCCAAACGGATCTTAAGTCCCTAATCGCCTACTCCTCAGTAAGTCACATGGGGCTCGTAGCAGGAGGCATTCTTATTCAAACCCCCTGGGGCTTCTCGGGAGCAATCATCTTAATAATTGCCCACGGTCTAGTATCCTCTATACTATTTTGTCTGGCTAACACAGCTTATGAACGAACCCACAGCCGGACCATAATTCTTGCCCGAGGATTACAAATAATTTTTCCCCTAACAGCAGTCTGATGATTCATTGCCAACTTAGCCAACTTAGCACTACCCCCCCTCCCCAACCTGATGGGGGAACTCATGATTATTACAACCCTTTTCAACTGATCCCCCTGAACCATTGCACTCACAGGACTAGGAACGTTGATTACCGCGAGCTATTCTCTCTACATGTTCTTAATGTCTCAACGGGGCCCAACGCCCAGCCATGTCATGAAACTTCCCCCCTTTCATACTCGAGAACACTTGTTAATAGCCCTTCATCTTATTCCAGTACTCCTCCTAATAACAAAGCCAGAGCTTATATGAGGATGGTGTTATTAGTAAGTATAGTTTAACCAAAACATTAGATTGTGATTCTAAAGACGGGAGTTAAAATCTCCTTACTCACCAAGGAAGGATAGACATCAGTAAGTACTGCTAATCCTTATGCACCGAGGTTAAAATCCTCGGCTTCCTTACGCTCCTGAAGGATAACAGTCTATCCATTGGTCTTAGGAACCAAAGACTCTTGGTGCAAATCCAAGCAGGAACTATGAACCTCGTGGCCCTATCCATATCGTCTTCACTTACCTTAATCCTCACGATCCTTGTATTTCCTTTGCTAATAACACTAAACCCGCTGCCCCTAAAACCAGTGTGGGCGAATACGCATGTTAAAACTGCCGTCAGCACCGCATTTTTCATCAGCCTCCTCCCACTTGTACTTTTCCTAGACCAGGGAGTAGAGAGTGTTACAACAAACTGACAGTGAATAAATACACAAATATTTGACGTACACATCAGCCTTAAATTTGATCACTATTCCCTTATCTTCATCCCTATCGCCCTCTATGTCACCTGATCCATCCTAGAGTTCGCGCTATGATACATGCACTCAGACCCATACATAAACCGATTCTTTAAGTACCTACTCTTGTTTTTGGTGGCCATAATCACTCTCGTTACAGCAAACAATTTATTTCAACTATTTATTGGCTGAGAGGGAGTAGGCATTATATCCTTTCTACTAATCGGCTGGTGACACGGGCGGGCAGACGCCAACACCGCAGCTCTCCAAGCAGTCATTTACAATCGGGTAGGAGATCTTGGCCTACTCTTGGCCATGGCCTGATTTGCAGTTAATCTAAATTCGTGAGAACTTCAACAAATCTTTGCTTTAACAAAAAACCTTGACATGACGGTCCCCCTAATCGGACTTATCCTTGCAGCAACAGGAAAATCGGCCCAATTTGGCCTACATCCGTGGCTCCCGTCTGCCATAGAGGGCCCTACGCCAGTATCAGCGCTACTTCACTCTAGTACCATAGTTGTTGCAGGAATTTTCCTACTAATTCGTCTTCACCCCATTATAGAAGACAACCCGCTAGCCCTCACAATCTGCCTGTGCTTAGGAGCACTAACCACTTTATTTACAGCCACCTGCGCCCTGACCCAGAATGACATCAAAAAGATCGTAGCATTCTCAACATCAAGCCAACTAGGACTAATAATAGTCACCATCGGCCTAAATCTACCACAATTAGCATTTCTTCACATTTGCACTCATGCATTCTTCAAGGCTATGCTGTTCCTGTGCTCCGGCTCGATCATTCATAGCCTCAATGATGAGCAAGACATCCGCAAAATGGGGGGCCTCCATAAACTTATACCTGCCACCTCAACCTATCTCACAATTGGCAGCCTTGCCCTTACAGGCACTCCCTTCTTGGCAGGATTCTTCTCAAAAGATGCCATTATTGAGGCCCTAAACACCTCTTATCTTAACGCCTGTGCCCTAACTCTAACACTGATTGCCACCTCATTCACTGCAGTCTATAGCTTCCGACTTGTATATTTTGTAACCATGGGCTCCCCTCGATTTCCATCATTATCCCCCATTAATGAAAATAGCCCCCTAGTACTTAAGCCCATCAAACGACTTGCCTGAGGAAGCATCATTGCAGGGCTTATTATTACCTATAACTTCCTCCCCCTAAAAACACCTGTTATAGTAATACCCCCCACCCTCAAACTAGCAGCCCTTATCGTAACAATTATTGGCCTACTAGTTGCCATAGAGCTTGCAGCCATGACTAACAAACAAATTAAAACCACCCCTACAGCCGCCACGCATCATTTCTCAAACATACTGGGCTATTTCCCTGCACTAGTACATCGCATCTCCCCAAAAGCCAACCTAACCCTGGGCCAATCAATTGCCACTAAACTTGATCAAACATGGTATCAAAGTGCAGGCCCAAAAGGCCTGACCCTGGCCCAAATAATAATAGCAAAAATACTAAACGATGTTCAGCCCGGTATAATCAAAACATTCTTAACTATTTTCGTTTTAACCATGGCCCTAGCTATCCTACTAGTTCTTATTTAAACCGCCCGAAGACTACCCCGACTTAAGCCCCGCGTAAGCTCGAGCACCACAAGTAATGTTAGGAGCAATACTCAAGCACAAATCACCAACATTGCACCCCCAGAAGAATACATTATGGCTACACCCCCAACGTCCCCTCGCAATATGGAGAACTCTTTCAACCCGTCAATAATTACCCAAGAACCCTCATATCATCCGCCTCAAAACAATCCGGCTACTAGCACGACACCTAGTGCATAAACTAATACATACCCAACTACCGACCGACTTCCTCAAGCCTCTGGAAAAGGCTCAGCAGCTAAAGCTGCCGAGTAGGCAAACACCACAAGCATACCCCCCAAATAAATTAAAAACAGGACTAAAGATAAAAAAGACCCCCCACAACCGACTAATACTCCACATCCGACCCCCGCTGCCACTACTAAACCTAAGGCAGCAAAATAGGGGGTTGGGTTAGAAGCAACAGCAATTAGCCCCACAACCAAAGCTACTAATAACAAAAACACAAGATAGGTCATAATTCCCACTCGGATACTAACCGAGACCAATGACTTGAAGAACCACCGTTGTAATTCAACTACAGGAATAATTAATGGCAAGCCTACGAAAAACCCACCCACTAATAAAAATCGCTAATGACGCACTAGTCGACCTCCCAACACCATCTAACATTTCCGCGCTCTGAAACTTTGGATCCCTGCTAGGATTATGTTTAATTACCCAGATCCTAACAGGATTATTTTTAGCCATGCACTATACCTCTGATATCTCGACTGCATTTTCATCAGTTACTCACATCTGTCGAGACGTTAATTACGGCTGACTTATTCGAAACCTACATGCCAACGGCGCATCATTCTTCTTCATCTGCATTTATATGCACATTGCCCGAGGCCTGTACTATGGATCATATCTCTATAAAGAGACCTGAAACATTGGCGTAGTTCTACTTCTATTGGTTATAATAACAGCCTTCGTCGGTTACGTCCTACCATGAGGACAAATGTCTTTTTGAGGTGCCACAGTAATTACAAACCTACTCTCAGCAGTACCCTATATAGGCGACACCCTCGTGCAATGAATCTGGGGGGGCTTCTCAGTAGACAACGCAACACTTACACGGTTTTTCGCCTTCCACTTCCTACTACCCTTCGTAATTGCCGGCGCAACCGTCCTCCACCTCCTATTTCTTCACGAAACAGGATCAAACAACCCGGCCGGGCTAAACTCTGATGCAGATAAAATCTCTTTTCATCCATACTTTTCATACAAAGACCTTCTTGGCTTCGTACTAATATTATTTGCCCTCACGTCATTAGCATTATTTTCCCCCAATCTATTAGGTGACCCGGAGAATTTTACCCCTGCGAACCCCTTAGTAACACCCCCACATATTCAACCTGAATGATATTTCTTATTTGCCTATGCCATTCTCCGTTCTATTCCAAACAAACTAGGTGGGGTCCTTGCGCTACTATTCAGCATTCTTGTGCTACTAGTGGTACCAATTTTACACACCTCAAAACAACGAGGACTTACTTTCCGCCCTATGACCCAATTCCTATTCTGAACCCTAGTAGCAGATATACTTATCTTAACATGAATTGGCGGTATACCTGTAGAACACCCATATATTATTATTGGCCAAGTAGCATCAATTCTATATTTTGCACTCTTCCTCATTCTTGTCCCACTAGCAGGATGAATAGAAAATAAAGCACTAAAATGAGCCTGCCCTAGTAGCTTAGCTTGAAAGCATCGGTCTTGTAATCCGAAGATCGAGGGTTAAATTCCCTCCTAGCGCCCAGAAAAAGGAGATTTTAACTCCCACCCCTGGCTCCCAAAGCCAGGATTCTAAGTTAAACTATTTTCTGGTGTGGACCTGTATGGTCAATTACACGGTATGTAATCCTACATACTGTGTTAGTACATATATATGTATTATCACCATTCATTTATCTTAACCTAAAAGCAAGTACTAACGTCTAAGACGTACATAGAGCTAATCATGAAACTCACAAATAATTTATTTTAACCTGGGAAATAGATTATTCCCCTAGATATGGCTCCCAACATTTTCCTTGAAATAAACAACTAACATCTAGTTAAACCATCTTAATGTAGTAAGAGACCACCAACCAGTATTACGTAAGGCATACGATTCATGATAGAATCAGGGACACAAAATGTGGGGGTAGCACACTGTGAACTATTCCTTGCATCTGGTTCCTATTTCAGGTACATAATATTAAGACTCCACCCTCTATTAATTATCCTTGCATCAGACTAATGGTGTAATTACATACTCCTCGTTACCCAACATGCCGAGCATTCTTTTATATGCATAGGGGTTCTCTTTTTGGTTGCCATTCATCTTGCATTTCAGAGTGTAAACACAATTGATATATCAAGAGGGTGCGCTTCCTTGCATGGATTAAACTAGGTTCATTATTAAATGACATAACTTAAGAATTACATATTACTCTATCAAGTGCATAACACATTCACTCTTTCCTCAACGAACCCTTATATATATGCTCCCCCTTTTGGCTTTTGCGCGACAAACCCCCCTACCCCCCTACGCTCAGCAAATCCTGTTTTCCTTGTCAAACCCCGAAACCAAGGAAGGTTCGAGAGCGTGCAGCTAACAAGTTGAGATATGGGTTAGCCATCCGCATTATATATATATATATACGTGTCTTATCATCCCATCGCAATAATTTTTTTGAAAAAATTAACCCAAAAAACTCTACTAAATTTGATGCTGAGTTTCTCAATGCTAAAAAATCCAACATATTTTGCC